TGGAATCGACCATTTCGCTACATAAAAAATAATAAATTTGACAAATTTATCAGAAAAGAAATGTCACAATATTTTTTTGACATATGCCAAAGCGATGGAAAAGAAAAAATATCTTTTACATATCCCCCTAGTTTATCAATTTTTTTGGAAATGATAAAAAAAAGGGTATCCCCTGATCTCTACAAGTCTTGGGTTGATATCAATACACAAAGAGGGAAAAATTTAAACAACGAATTTATAAATAGAATTGAGGCTTTAGATAAAAAATATCTTTCTTTGAATATACTCGAAACAAGGACTCGATTGTGTAACGATGATTCTACAAAGGAATACTTATCCAAAGCATATGATCCCCTTTTGAACGGATCATATCGGAGAACAATTCACAAAAGTCCTTCACCATCAATCCTAAAAAACACTTCGATAGACAATTTCTTAAATAAATTTGGGATAAACCGAATTCACGGTATTCTTCTTCTCGATAGTTCTTTCGAAGAAGTTGAACAGAAAATGAATAGATTTGATAAAAAACCATTATCAACAGAAATTGTTGATTTCTTAACTTTCATCAGTAAAATAGATTCAGAAAAAAAAACAAAATATTGGAACTATTTTAATTTTGTAAATAAGGATACTAATCATCAAAAAATTCATAGAAAATCAATTAAAATAAAAGAAATCATTAAAAAAGTCCCTCGATGCACATACAAATTAATCACGGATTTGGAACAACAATCAGGAGAACATCAAGAAGATGTCCCCATAGATCATCAAATTCGCTCAAGAAAAGCGAAACGTGTAGTAATTTTTACTGGTAACAAGCAAGAAACTGATCCTAATACTAATAAGGATATTAATACACCCGATCAAACAGACGAGGTAGCTTTAATACGCTATTCACAACAATCAGATTTTCGGCGCGGTATAATCAAAGGTTCTCTGCGAGCTCAAAGGCGTAAAATAGTAATTTGGAAATTGTTTCAAGCAAACGCGCATGCCCCTCTTTTTTTGAACATAATAAAAAAATCCCCTCTTTTTTCTTTTGATATCTCCGGGTTGATTAAACAAATTTTTAAAAATTGGGTAGGAAAAAGGAAAGTATTCAAAATTGTAGAGTATACGGAAGAGCAAACAAAAAGAAAAGAAAAAAACGAGGAGAACAAAAGAAAGGAGAAAGCACGAATAGAGATAGCAGAAGCCTGGGATACCATACCATTTACGCAAGTAATAAGAGGTTTCATGTTAGTAACTCAATCCATTTTTAGAAAATATATTCTATTCCTTTTATTGATAATCGCGAAAAATATTGGACGTATATTCCTATTGCAACTTCCTGAATGGTCTAAGGATTTACAGGACTGGAATAGAGAGATGTATGTTAAATGTACTTATAATGGTGTTCCATTATCAGAAACAGAATTTCCGAAAAATTGGTTGACAGATGGTATTCAGATAAAAATATTTTTTCCTTTCTATCTAAAACCTTGGCACAAATCGGAACTACGATACTCTCAGAAAGATTTAATGAAAAAGAAAAAAGAAAAAGATGATTTTTGTTTTTTAACAGTTTGGGGAATAGAAGCTGAATTTCCTTTTGGTTCACCCCGAAAGCGACCTTCTTTTTTTAAACCAATTTTCAAGGAATTCGAAAAACAAATTGGAAAATTCAAAAAGAAGTATTTTATAGTTCTAATAGTTTTCAAAAGAAAAACAAAATCACTTCGAAAAGCTTCAAAAGAAACAAAAAAATGGATTATCAAAAGTGTTAGTTTTATAAAAAAAAAAATAAAAAAACTTTCAAAAGTAAATCCAATTCCATTATTTCAATTAAGAGAAGTAGAAGTATATGAATCGAGTAAAAATAAAGGAGAAAAAGATTCCATAATCAGCAATCAAATAATTCAAAAATCCGTTAGTCAAATTGAATCTACTGCTTGGTCAAATTATTCATTGACAGAAAAAAAGATGAAGGATCTGACTGATAGAACAAGTAAAATTCGAAATCAAACAGAAAGAATTAGAAAAGATAAGAAAAAAATCACTACAAGAATACATAAAATTAGTCCTAACAAAACAAGTTATAATGTTAAAAGATTAGCAAAATGGAAAATATTAAAAAGAAGAAATGCTCGATTAATCTCTAAATTCTTACCCTTTTTTAACTTATTCATTGAAAGAATATACACATATGTGTTTTTATCTATCATTAATATTCCCAGAATGAATATAGAACTTTTTCTTAAATCAATAAAAAAAATTATTGAGAAATTAAGTTACAATAATGAAAGAAAGCAAGAAAATATTAATAAAAAAAATAAAAATCCAATTCCGTTTCTTTCAACTATAAAAAAGCCACTTTATAGTATTAGTCAAAAAAATTCACATTATTTTTATGACTTATCCTACATGTCACAAGCATATGTATTTTACAAATTATCAAAAATCCAAGTTAGTAACTCGTCTAAATTAAGATCTATTCTTCACTATCAAGGAATCCGTTTTTTTCTTAAGCCTGAAATAAAGGATTCTTTTGAAATAGAAGAGATGTTTCATTCGAAATTAGGAGTTTCGAGTTATAAAATGAATCAATGGAAAGGATGGTTGAAAAACTATACTCAATACGATTTATCTCAGATGAGATGGTCTAGATTCATATTAGAAAAGTGGCGAAATAGAGTTCACCACTGTCGTATGACGAAAAAGGAAAATTTAAGCAAACGGCATTCATATGAAAAAAACGAATTAATTGATTCCAAAAAACAACAAAAATTTGAAGTCTATTCATTAGCGAATAAATCGAATAAAAAATATAATTTTAAAAAATACTATATATATGATCTTTTATCATATAAATTTTTGAATTATGATTATGAAAATAAAACAGAATGTTTTTTTTCTAGATCTCCGTTTCAAGGAAATAAGAACCAAGAGATTTCTTATAACACACATAAAGACACCCTTTTTGATATGCTGAGGAATATTTCTATCAAGAATTTTCTAGGAAAGGTAGATATTCTCCCTATGAAAAAAACTGCGGATAGAAAATATTTTGATTGGAAAATTCTCAATTTTTCTCTTATACAAAGGGTAGATATTGAAACCTGGATCGCGATCGATACTAATAGAAATCGAGATACTGAGATTGGTACTAATAATTATCAATTAATTACTAAAAAAGATCTTTTTTATCTTAGTATTCCAGAAATCAATCCACCAAACTCCCACAAAGTCTTTTTTGATTGGATGGGAATGAATGCAAAAATGTTAAAGCATCCCATATCGAATCTTGAACTTTGGTTCTTCCCAGAATTTGTGTTACTTTATAATGCATATAAAACGAAACCTTGGTGTATACCAAGTAAATTACTTCTTTTAAATTTGAACAGAAATCAAAAAAGTAGTGAAAATAAAAAGCTCAATCAAAAGCAAAAAAGAGGTTTTTTGATACCATCGACTCAAAATCATCGAAATAAAGAACAAAAAGAATCCACAGGCCGAGGATACCCTCGCTCTATTCTTTCACAAGAAAAAGACATTGAAAAAACTTATGAAAGATCAGACATAAAAAAAGGGAAAAAGCAAAAACAATACAAAAGTAACACAGAAACAGAACTAGATTTCTTCCTGAACCGTTATTTGCTTTTTCAATTGAGATGGGACGATACTTTGAATCAAAAAATGATCAATAATATCAAGGTATATTGTCTCCTCCTTAGACTGATAGATCCAAGAAAAATTATTATATCCTCAATTCAAAAGAGAGAAATGAGTTTGGATATAATGTTGATTCAGAAGAGTTTAACTCTTACAGAATTGATGAAAAAGGGAGTATTTATTATAGACCCCATTCATTTGCCTGGAAACGACGATGGACAATTGATTATGTATCAAATCATAGGTATTTCCTTATTTCATAAGAGTAAGCACCAAACTAATCAAAAATACCAAGAACAAGGACATGTTTCTAAGAATCATTTTTATGAAGATAGTTCACCACATCAAAGAATAACGGAAACTAGGCACAAAGCTCATTTCGATTTGTCTGTTCCTGAAAATATTTTAGCGTTTAGATGTCGTAGAAAATTGAGAATTCTAATTTGTTTCAATTCAAAGAGTAGGAATGGTGTAGATAGAAATTCAGTATTTTGGAATGAGAAGAACATAAAAAACAGCAACCAAGTTTCGGCTGATAATAAAGATCTGGATAGAGAGAAAAAGAAATTAATTAAATTAAAGCTTTTTCTTTGGCCTAATTATCGATTAGAAGATTTAGCTTGTATGAATCGTTCTTGGTTTAATACCAACAATGGCAATCATTTTTGTATATTAAGGATACAGATGTATCCACGAATTTTTAATTCGTGAATAATACACTTTTTCACTATCATTTCATTCGAATAGCCAATGCGAAATTTTTCTCAATTAGATCGAAAATAAATCACCAGAACCCGCGTTATTTTCGGTCTAAATTCTTCGATGCGAAAATGTACCAATTCTTTTCTATCCTCTATCTAAATCCAATTTTAAATTGGATTGATTAATTTTACTTCAGAAAATTAGGAGTTCATAAATTCTATTATTGTATATACCACATTAACATGAATGGCATTATTATTACTGATCAGGAAAATTCATATCTGTAAAAAAAAGGGGGGCAAAGGCTTTTTTTATGGTTAAAAATTCATTCATTTCGATTATTTCTCAAAAAGAAAACGAAGAAAACAGAGGGTCTGTTGAATTTCAAGTATTCAGTTTCACCACTAAAATAAGAAGACTTACTTCACATTTGGAATTGCACAAAAAGGACTCTTCATCTCAGAGAGGTTTGCGAAAAATTTTGGGAAAACGTCAACGGCTGCTGGCTTATTTGTCAAAAAATACTATAGGGCGCTATAAAGAATTAATTGGTGAGTTGGGTATTCGAGAAATAAAAACTCGTTAATTTGAAGTGTGATACCATTTAAACTTATTCATTTCCATTTTGATGAACTTCTTTTTACTTTCAGAAACGCATGGAAGAATGGCTCGGGAAAAAAACTTATGATTGCATCAACTACAAGAAAAGACCTCATGATAGTCAATATGGGCCCTCACCACCCATCAATGCATGGTGTTCTTCGACTGATAGTTACTCTCGACGGTGAAGATGTTATTGACTGTGAACCAGTATTGGGTTATTTACATAGAGGGATGGAGAAAATTGCAGAAAATCGAACAATTATACAATATTTGCCTTATGTAACGCGTTGGGATTATTTAGCGACTATGTTCACAGAAGCAATAACTGTAAATGGACCGGAACGGCTAGGCAATATTCAAATACCTCAAAGGGCTAGCTATATCAGAGTTATTATGTTGGAGTTGAGTCGTATCGCTTCCCATTTGTTATGGCTTGGCCCTTTTATGGCAGATATTGGGGCACAGACTCCTTTCTTCTATATTTTTCGAGAACGAGAATTGATATATGACCTATTCGAAGCTTCCACCGGTATGCGCATGATGCATAATTATTTTCGTATCGGAGGAGTAGCTGCTGATCTACCTCATGGCTGGATAGATAAATGTTTGGATTTTTGCGATTATTTTTTAACTGGGGTTGCTGAATATCAAAAGCTTATTACACGAAATCCCATTTTTTTAGAACGAGTTGAAGGCGTAGGTATTATTGGTGCAGAAGAAGCACTAAATTGGGGTTTATCAGGACCAATGCTACGAGCTTCCGGAATACAATGGGATCTTCGTAAAGTTGATCGTTATGAGTGTTACGACGAATTTGATTGGGAGGTTAAATGGCAAAAAGAAGGGGATTCATTAGCGCGTTATTTAGTACGAATTAGTGAAATGACAGAATCCATAAAAATTATCCAACAGGCCTTGGAAGGAATTCCAGGGGGACCCTATGAGAATTTAGAAATACGACGCTTTGATAGAATAAAAAACCCTGAATGGAATGATTTTCAATATCGATTTATTAGTAAAAAACCTTCTCCAACTTTTGAATTGTCGAAACAAGAACTTTATGTAAGAGTTGAAGCACCAAAAGGCGAATTGGGAATTTTTATGATAGGAGATCAGAGTGTTTTTCCTTGGAGATGGAAAATTCGACCACCGGGTTTTATCAACTTGCAAATTCTTCCTCAGTTAGTTAAAAGAATGAAATTGGCTGATATTATGACGATACTAGGTAGCATAGATATCATTATGGGAGAAGTTGATCGTTGAAATGATAATTGATACAACTGAAATACAAACTCTCAATTATTTTTCCAGATTGGAATCCTTAAAAGAGGTCTATGGGATCATATGGATGCTTGTCCCTATTTTGACTCTTGTATTAGGAATCACACTAGGTGTACTAGTAATTGTTTGGTTAGAAAGAGAAATATCTGCCGGAATACAACAACGTATTGGACCTGAATACGCCGGTCCTTTAGGAATTCTTCAAGCTCTAGCAGATGGTACAAAACTACTTTTCAAAGAGAATCTTCTTCCATCTAGAGGCGATACTCGTTTATTCAGTATCGGGCCATCCATAGCGGTCATATCCATTTTACTAAGTTATTCAGTAATTCCTTTTAGCTATCGACTTATTCTAGCTGATCTTAGTATTGGTGTTTTTTTATGGATCGCCGTTTCAAGCCTTGCTCCCGTTGGACTTCTTATGTCGGGATATGGATCAAACAATAAATATTCCTTTTTAGGTGGATTAAGGGCTGCTGCTCAATCAATTAGTTATGAAATACCATTAACTCTATGTGTATTATCAATATCTCTACGTGTGATTCAGTGAGACATAAAATTTCCCCTATTTCTTTTATTTCTAACAAGAAAGTTAACTGAATATCTATTTTAGATTTTTTTATTTATCATTGGGGTTGATAAACTAAATCAGATAGTTATATGAGTGAAATAAAACGGCTTAAAGATTTGCTGTTAAAGGAATTCAATCTCATTTCCTATGTACAAGAATTAAGTGAAAGTAAAGACATAAGCAGTCGAGACTGTTTCCCCCAAGATTAGTTGATTAGTCATCATGACTTGAAGCGGGTTCAAAAGATCAACTTATGGGGTTTTTACCATCTATTAACATAGCGATTGCCCCAATGGGAGATTCAAACAAAATGAGTGGATGGTTAGGAAGACCAAGATACACAAAGGATTAATAATAGAGATTCTGGAAATTATCCAATAGGATATTTCTTTATAGAAAAGGAATTTTAGTTCGGGCTTTAAGTTGGTAGAAATGATTAAGCAGTACCCCCACAATTTCGATCTAGAGTATGTTCCTATCCACCGATTAAGTAAATAACTATCAAGAACGAAGAAATCTTTTACTTTGGCTAATGTCCCTTTTTTTTTAGAAAGGAGAATAGGAACGAAATAAAATAGAAAGACTAGAATTGCAAAAAGAAATTTTTTTTATTCATACCTATCTTTATTTAGAAAGATAGAATTCTTATTATGAAATGCAATCCCTAATTCTTTTTCGTAATCGAAAGTGATAGGTTGAGATAGCTATGTGATATTCGTCTAAAAATCCTTTTTTTATTCAAGGATAAAGTTTTTAATCAACAAAGAAAAATGAAAATTCTTAAAAGATGAGATCAATTCAGAAGCACTTTATTTATTCGAAATCTAGCAGACAGAATTTCATTGGTCTAATTCGAAACCTTAGAATAAGCGTTTGACTCTCGAGCAATCTTATAACCACATCAAAATAATGTTGAAAGGTCCTTATTTGTGACCTATGAGGAGCCGTATGAGGTGAAAATCTCATGTACGGTTCTGTAATAGCGACAGGAGCAGTAATGTTATCGTCGACTATGATTATCTAATAGTTCAAGTACAGTTGATATAGTTGAAGCGCAGTCAAAATATGGTTTTTGGGGGTGGAATTTGTGGCGGCAACCTATAGGGTTTATAGTTTTCCTAATTTCTTCTCTAGCCGAGTGTGAGAGATTACCCTTTGATTTACCAGAAGCAGAAGAAGAATTAGTAGCAGGTTATCAAACCGAATATTCAGGTATCAAATTTGGTTTATTTTACATTGCTTCGTATCTAAATCTACTTGTTTCTTCATTATTTGTAACAGTTCTTTACTTTGGGGGTTGGAATCTGTCTATTCCATACATACTCGCTCCTGAGCTTTTTGACATTAAAAAAAAAAGTAAGGTTTTTGGAACAATAATCGATATCTTTATTACATTAGCTAAAACTTATTTGTTCTTGTTCATTTCTATTGCAACAAGATGGACTTTACCAAGACTGAGAATAGACCAACTTTTAAATCTTGGATGGAAATTTCTTTTACCTATTTCGCTAGGTAATTTATTATTAACAACTTCGTCCCAACTTCTTTCACTGTAAAAGAATTCCCTATTTACAACTTATCTGAAACAAGAGAAAGAAACAAGTATCGATTTATTTATAGATATTTGATATGTTCCCTATGCTAATTGAGTTCTTAAATTCTAGTCAACAAACACTACGAGCTACCAGGTACATTGGTCAAGGTTTCATGATTACCTTGTCCCACGCGAATCGTTTACCTGTAACTATTCAATACCCCTACGAAAAATTGATCACATCAGAACGTTTCCGAGGCCGAATACACTTTGAATTTGATAAATGCATTGCTTGTGAAGTATGTGTTCGCGTATGTCCTATAGATCTACCTGTTGTTGATTGGAAATTGGAATCTTATATTCGAAAGAAACGATTACTTAATTACAGTATTGATTTTGGAATCTGTATATTTTGTGGTAATTGCGTTGAGTATTGTCCAACAAATTGTTTATCAATGACTGAAGAATATGAGCTTTCCACTTATGATCGTCATGAATTGAATTATAATCAAATTGCTTTAGGTCGGTTACCGGTGTCAATAATTGACGATTATACAATTCGAACAATTTCTTCGAATTCACCTCAAATCAAAAATGTATAAAATCGCTATTCAAAAAACATTCTTTTAGATTCAAAAGTTCTTTTTTCTTGAATTAGGGAATGAGGTTTTTGCTTGTTCAATACCAATGAGCGATTACTTGGCGAGAATTGTGGTTTAATTTGAATTGAAAGTAAATTTATAGTCGAATATGATTTCAATAGTTTGAAACTCTGCTTTCGAGAATATAGTAGCCCCATAACTGTATCTACATCAATCCACATCACCCCCATTCAAATTTCAGTCAATTAAGATTAAGAAGTATCCTGTTAACCTCCTTTTTCCTGGTCAGGTCAATAAAATCATGAAATATTTCGATTTCTTTTTTTTTCTATAAAATAAAATGGATTTACCTGCACCAATACACGATTTTCTTTTAGTCTTTTTGGGATTGGGTCTTATATTAGGAAGTCTGGGAGTAGTATTACTTCCGAATACAATTTATTCGGCCTTTTCATTGGGATTGGTTCTTTTTTGTATATCCTTATTCTATATTCTCTCGAATTCGTATTTTGTAGCTGCTGCGCAGCTTCTTATTTATGTAGGAGCTATAAATGTTTTAATCATTTTTGCTGTGATGTTCATGAATGGGTCAGAATATTACAAAGATTTTTCTCTTTGGACCGTTGGGGATGCAGTTACTTCACTGGTTTGTACAAGTCTTTTTATTTCACTAATTACTACTATTCTAGATACGGCGTGGTATGGGATCATTTGGACTACAAAATCAAACCAGATTTTAGAGCAAGATTTGATAAGTAATAGTCAACAAATTGGAATTCATTTATCAACAGATTTTTTTCTTCCATTTGAACTCATTTCAATAATTCTTTTAGTTGCTTTAATAGGTGCAATTGTTATAGCTCGTCAATAAAAAATCTTTAAAACGACGAATTCAAATAGAATCAACGAAAAAGAAATGTTATAATCATTTTAGTTCCTGTCTAAAATAGAAATACTTTTTTCTATCGATCTATTACTAATAGAGTCCCTTGTTTCCTACTTGTTCGAATCGAATCGATTGAATTTTTGTTCAGATTGAAAGGAATCAAGATTGCTAAGGAGTTGGTTAATGATGCTGGAACATGTACTTGTTTTGAGTGCCTATTTATTTTCTATTGGTATTTATGGATTGATCACAAGTCGGAATATGGTTAGAGCCCTTATGTGTCTTGAACTTATATTAAATTCAGTTAATATAAATTTTGTAACATTTTCTGATATTTTTGATAATCGTCAATTAAGAGGAGACATTTTCTCAATTTTTGTTATAGCTATTGCCGCCGCTGAAGCAGCTATTGGACCCGCTATTGTTTCATCAATTTATCGTAACAGAAAATCAACTCGTATTAACCAATCAAATTTGTTGAATAAATAGTATTAATCATATAAAGCAAAATTCGAATAGTCATAAATTAATTCAAATTAGTAGGTTTGATAGGTAAAGTATGATCATGGTTGCAAAAAAATAAGAAATCAAAGTATTTTGGCCCTAGCTCCTAAATCAATTCGGAAGTAGATTGACTCTGATCACTCATTGATTCGTCTGGTATCTAAATAGGGGATCCATTTCTAAGTTAGTTTACTAGATCGAAATCTTATGATGTTCAAAACTGTATAGATACAATGTCACATTCAGTAAAGATTTATGATACATGTATAGGATGTACTCAATGTGTTCGAGCGTGCCCCACTGATGTATTAGAAATGATACCCTGGGACGGATGTAAAGCTAAACAAATCGCTTCTGCTCCAAGGACCGAAGACTGTGTTGGTTGTAAGCGATGTGAATCTGCCTGTCCGACCGATTTCTTGAGTGTTCGAGTTTATTTATCGCAAGAAACAACTCGTAGTATGGGTCTAGCTTATTGATACATTCCATAAAACTCTCCTTGAATCCATCTTTTTTTATCGACAAAATCCGTGCTCAAAATCAAATAAAAATCTTTTGAGCACGGATTTTTTTGGCCCAAATGTATCTTGTCTTTACCACGAATCATTTTCCTTTATTAACAATAATTGTAGTTTTGCCAATATCTGCAGGTTCCTTAATTTTATTTCTTCCACATCTAGGAAATCGAGTAATCCGTTGGTATACTATATGTATATGTATTTTAGAACTTCTTCTAACGACTTATGCATTCTGTTATCATTTTCAATTGGATGATCCATTAATCCAACTAGTGGAGGATTTCAAATGGATCGCTTTTTTTGATTTTCATTGGAGATTAGGAATAGATGGACTTTCCATAGGACCAATTTTACTGACGGGATTCATCACGACTTTAGCTACTTTAGCGGCTCGGCCTGTTACTCGAGATTCTAAATTATTTCATTTTATGATGTTAGCAATGTACAGTGGTCAAATAGGATTATTTTCTTCTCGGGACCTTTTACTTTTTTTCCTGATGTGGGAGTTAGAATTAATTCCCGTTTATCTACTTGTATCCATGTGGGGAGGAAAAAAACGTTTGTACTCAGCTACAAAATTTATTTTGTATACAGCGGGTGGTTCCGTTTTTCTTTTAATGGGAGTTCTGGGTATCGGTTTATATGGTTCTAATGAACCAACACTCAATTTTGAAATATTAGCTAATCAGCCCTATCCTGTGGGCTTGGAAATACTATTATATATTGGATTTTTTATTGCTTTTGCTGTCAAATTGCCAATCATACCCTTACATACATGGTTACCAGATACCCATGGAGAAGCACATTATAGTACTTGTATGCTTCTCGCCGGAATCTTATTAAAAATGGGAGCGTATGGATTAGTTCGAATCAATATGGAATTATTTCCTCATGCTCATTCTATATTTTCTCCTTGGTTGATAATAGTAGGTGCAATGCAAATAATCTATGCAGCTTCAACATCTCTGGGTCAACGTAATTTAAAAAAAAGAATAGCTTATTCCTCTGTATCACATATGGGTTTCCTAATTATAGGAATTGGTTCTATCACTGATATGGGGCTCAATGGAGCCCTTTTACAAATAATATCTCATGGATTTATTGGTGCTGCACTCTTTTTCTTGGCCGGAACTACTTATGATAGAATACGTCTTGTGTATCTTGACGAAATGGGTGGAATAACTATCCCAATGCCAAAAATATTCACGATGTTCAGTAGCTTTTCGATGGCCTCCCTTGCATTACCAGGTATGAGTGGTTTTATTGCCGAATTAATAGTATTTTTTGGACTACTTACCAGTCCAAAATATTTTTTAATGACAAAACTACTAATTACTTTTGTAATGGCAATTGGAATCATATTAACTCCTATTTATTTATTATCTATGTTACGCCAGATGTTCTATGGATATAAGATATTTAATGTACCAACCTCTTATTTTTTTGATTCTGGACCGCGAGAGTTATTTCTTTTGATCTCTCTTTTTTTACCCGTACTAGGTATTGGTATGTATCCTGATTTTGTTCTTTCACTATCAGTTGAAAAAGTTGAAGTTATTCTATCTAATTCTTTTTATGGATAGTTTTGATGAATAAAAAAGAAAAAAAAATATTATTTTTTGATGTTCGTTGTACAATGAGGTTTTTTTTCTTCTCTTACGTTAAGTAAAAAAAATCAATTTGAACAGGTGAGAACCCTGTGAATTTAATAGTGTAGTGATTCACAGGGTTCACACAAAGTTTTTTATCTGATATGTGCTGTCCACTTTTCTATTCCTATTCATCATAACCCCTTAAATTGTGTTTAATTCAATTATATGTTAATGTAAATAAACCATAACTATGTAGTCCTATTCCTAATAGATTTATCCCAAAATAGCATATCCAAATTATAAGAAATCCAATAGACGCCACAATTGCTGAATTGGTACTCTGCAATTTGATATTTGTTCGAGTATGTAAATAAATCGCGAATACGATCCAAGTAATAAAAGCCCAAGTTTCTTTTGGGTCCCAACTCCAATAAGATCCCCATGCTTCGTTAGCCCATACTGCTCCAGAAAGAATTCCTATGGTTAAAAAGATAAATCCTAGACTAATAACCCGATAACTCCAATAATCCAATTGTTGAATCAATTGGGATCTGTAATAATTAAAAAGAGAAGTATTTTTGAAAATATTACTTCGTTCGTTCATGTATTCGATTTCACCAAAGAAAAAGGAACCATTTAAATTTAAAAAACGATTACTCGTAGCAAAAAACTTTTTCTTTTTTCTAACTGTAATGACTATAAGTGATACTGATAATAATGATCCACATAACAGGGCAGCGTAGCCTAATATCATCGTACTTACGTGCATTATTAACCACTCAGATTGAAGAGCTGGTACTAATATTGTAGATTTGTGTATTTCAGTTAAAAGACCTGAAGTAGCAAAGCCTTGGGTAAAAATAGCACTTGGGCCAATTATTGTGCTTAGAATATTTTTTTTTTTTTTAAATACGGAACTATATAAATAAGGGAAAAACTCCATGAAAGGAAAATTAATGATTCATATAAATCACTTAGTGGAAAATGTTCCGAATAAATCCAACGAGTAACTAATAATCCTGTTATAGAGAACAAATTAATTATCATGCCCTTTTCGGATGAATCATATAGTTTTACGATTTCATCGACTAAAAAGGTTATCAAATGAATTGTAAGTACAATTGAAACGAGCGAAAAAGAAATATGAGTTAATATATGCTCTAAGGTTGAAAATATCATAAGATTATAGGAGTCCTTTAACTTTAATTAGAAAATATATATGTAGAGTTGGATTCATTATAGGATCTATTTACTTTTTTTAGGAGATGACATGCCGCCACTCGGACTCGAACCGAGATGCTCTAGCACTGCTTCCTAAGAGCAGCGTGTCTACCAATTTCACCATAGCGGCTTATCTTGAACTCATACTAGTCTATGAATAAGCAATCGTCCAGATTTAAGAATTCGATTGGTTGCAATATCTTTTAGGAAAGATTCAAATAGATGAATAAAAATTTCTTGAACATAGGTATTTGAAGGTTCATTATTTTAATTTAGAGTAGAGTCTTCATTTTGATTTCGTACATCTTATTTTATACTCTCTTCAACTTGAATTCTTGCAAAATTAAAAAATCCTACTATCAATTTAATTAAGGGAGAGAATTCCACTTTTTGTTTTAATGAACTATTTAAAAATTTAGTTGATCTAAAAAATCGAAAACAAAAAATGCACAATGAAGATTACTAAAAAAATCTATTTTGAATCATTCACAATTGACACATTATTTATCCAGAAAAATTTCAATAAGTATTTTTGAATGGATTCATCCCAAGAGATATAGGGTGGTCTATATAGGAATTTCGAAGAAATCGAAAAGTAAGAAAGTTACACAAAAGGGTTTAGAATTTGAGTTTCCATTATTTTAGTAACGAAAGATATTCGCTCTTCTATAGATAGATATAGAGAAAATGAATATATAGAAAAGATAAAAACTTATATTATTGGAATAAATAGGTTGATGGGGAAAATAATACTCCCCACCTTGAAAATGAAAAGATATACTAAAAAAAATCGAGTATCTTGTGTTTTTTTGTTAATAAAAATAAAGTATTCTTTTTTTTCGAAATTTGGTTAAAGTAAACAAAAGAGTTATATATATATTCTAGATTCTCAAAGCGGTGAGAATTCCATTTTATATTGATTAACTACGATAGGGAATAGAAATCGATATTTTTATTTTTGAAATGAAATCAGTCAATTTTTCGAGTCAGCCCCATTCAGATTATTTCAACATTTTTCTATTTATTTTATTTGTTTGTCGCACAAAAAAACTTTTTGAATTCCCGGTAGAAAGAGATTTACCTAAGGAAAACGCTTTTAACGATGCACAATACCCCTTCCTTTTCCAAACATTTTTTCGAATACGCTTTTTTGATACAGAAGTACGTTTTTTTGGAACTGCCATTTAAATTAAAATTAAGAGATTACTCATTGGTATAGCTGGATGTGAAAGACATCTATTGTTCAAAATAAATATACGTTTTCCTAATTCATTATATTCTTTTCGATTCAAATCTATATTTCCAAAATCTGTTGTGCCATAGAAATAGAAT